GCTAGCGTAGCTTAATGCAAAGCATAACACTGAAGATGTTAAGATGAGCCCTGAAAAGCTCCGCATGCACAAAGGCATGGTCCTGACCTTACTGTTAGCTCTAGCCAAACTTACACATGCAAGTCTCCGCACCCCCGTGAGTATGCCCTTAATCCCCTGACAGGGGACGAGGAGCGGGCATCAGGCACAAATTTTAGCCCAAGACGCCTAGCCAAGCCACACCCCCAAGGGAATTCAGCAGTGATAAACATTAAGCCATAAGTGAAAACTTGACTCAGTTAAGGCTAAGAGGGCCGGTAAAACTCGTGCCAGCCACCGCGGTTAGACGAGAGGCCCTAGTTAATAATGCTACGGCGTAAAGGGTGGTTAAGGATAAAAAGAATAATAAAGCCAAATGGCCCTTTGGCCGTCATACGCTTCTAGGTGTCCGAAGCCCAAGTATACGAAAGTAGCTTTAATAAAATCTACCCGAACCCACGAAAGCTGAGAAACAAACTGGGATTAGATACCCCACTATGCTCAGCTATAAACCCAGACATTAAACTACAATAAAATGTCCGCCAGGGTACTACGAGCATTAGCTTAAAACCTAAAGGACCTGACGGTGCCTTAGACCCCCCTAGAGGAGCCTGTTCTAGAACCGATAACCCCCGTTAAACCTCACCACTTCTAGTCATCCCAGCCTATATACCGCCGTCGCCAGCTTACCCTGTGAAGGCAATAAAAGTAAGCTAAATGGGCACAACCCAAAACGTCAGGTCGAGGTGTAGCGCACGAAGTGGGAAGAAATGGGCTACATTTTCTATCACAGAACACTACGAACATACAACATGAAATAGTGCTTGAAGGAGGATTTAGTAGTAAAAAGGAAGCAGAGTGTCCTTTTGAACCCGGCTCTAAGGCGCGTACACACCGCCCGTCACTCTCCCCTGTCGAAATGCAATAAAAATACCTAATATGAAAGCACTGACAAGGGGAGGCAAGTCGTAACATGGTAAGTGTACCGGAAGGTGCACTTGGATAAAATTCAGGGTATGGCCGAGTCAGTTAAGCATCTCACTTACACCGAGAAAACATCCATGCAAGTTGGATTACCCTGAGCCAAATAGCTAGCTTAACAAATAATACAATCAAGCAATATTTATAACAAAAAAAGACCTAACACCATAAATTAAATCATTTTTTTGCCTTAGTACGGGCGACAGAAAAGGCAATACCTAAAGCAATAGAGAAAGTACCGCAAGGGAAAGCTGAAAGAGAAATGAAATAACCCATATAAGCACTAAAAAACAAAGACTAAACCTTGTACCTTTTGCATCATGATTTAGCTAGAGCCCTCAAGCAAAGAGACCTTTAGTTTGAAACCCCGAAACCAAGTGAGCTACCCCGAGACAGCCTATTAAAATAGGGCTAACCCGTCTCTGTGGCAAAAGAGTGGGAAGAGCTCCGGGTAGAAGTGACAGACCTACCGAACCTGGTGATAGCTGGTTGCCTGAGAAGTGGATAGAAGTTCAGCCTCATATGCCCTAAACCAAAATACTTTATTTTAAGGTAAAAGGAAATTTATGAGAGTTAGTTAAAGGGGGTACAGCCCCTTTAACAAAGGATACAACCTTAACAGAAGGATAAAGACTATAATGTATAAAAATAAGCTGTTCTAGTGGGCCTAAAAGCAGCCATCTAAACAGAAAGCGTTAAAGCTCAGACAGCAAAAAATTTATTATAACTGTAAATTATCTTATTCCCCTAATAATATCAGGCTATTTCATGCCAACATGAAAGAAATTATGCTAAAATGAGTAACAAGAAGACTTGCTCTTCTCCGAGCACAAGTGTAAACCAGATCGGACAAACCACTGAAAATTAACGAACCCAATCAAAGAGAGAAGTGCGAATAATAAAAAAATCAAGAAAACCCCGCAACTTAAATAATCGTTAACCCCACACTGGAGTGCTATATTTTAGAGGAAAGACTAAAAGAAAGGGAAGGAACTCGGCAAACACAAGCCTCGCCTGTTTACCAAAAACATCGCCTCCTGCAATAAATTTAAGTATAGGAGGTCCAGCCTGCCCAGTGACTACGGGTTCAACGGCCGCGGTATTTTGACCGTGCAAAGGTAGCGCAATCACTTGTCTTTTAAATAGAGACCTGTATGAATGGCTAAACGAGGGCTTAACTGTCTCCCCCTTCAAGTCAGTGAAATTGATTTATCCGTGCAGAAGCGGGTATAATAATACAAGACGAGAAGACCCTTTGGAGCTTAAGATACAAAATTCAACCACGTCAAACAACTTATTAAAAAGCAAAAACTTAGTGGAACATGAAATTTTACCTTCGGTTGGGGCGACCACGGAGGAAAAATCAACCTCCGAGTGGAATGGGTTAATCTCCTAGAACTAAGAGAAACATCTCTAAGTCACAAAACATTTGACCAAAAATGATCCGGCTAATAGCCGATCAACGAACCAAGTTACCCTAGGGATAACAGCGCAATCCTCTCCCAGAGTCCATATCGACGAGAGGGTTTACGACCTCGATGTTGGATCAGGACATCCTAATGGTGCAGCCGCTATTAAGGGTTCGTTTGTTCACGATTAAAGTCCTACGTGATCTGAGTTCAGACCGGAGCAATCCAGGTCAGTTTCTATCTGTAACGCTACTTTTCCTAGTACGAAAGGATCGGAAAAATGGGGCCCATACTTAAAGCACGCCCCACCCCTAATTAATGAAAACAAATAAATTAAGTAAAGGGAGGGCCAAAACCCCTACCGGCCAAAATAAGGACATACTGGGGTGGCAGAGCATGGTTAATTGCGAAAGGCCTAAGCCCTTTTTACCAGAGGTTCAAATCCTCTTCCCAGTTCATGCTAAACACTTTAATAATTCACCTAGTTAACCCCCTAACTTATATTGTACCTGTTTTACTAGCAGTAGCCTTTCTAACTCTTATTGAACGAAAGGTTCTAGGGTATATACAACTACGAAAAGGACCTAATGTAGTAGGACCCTACGGATTACTTCAACCAATTGCTGATGGGGTCAAACTATTTATTAAAGAGCCCGTTCGCCCCTCCACATCATCCCCATTCTTATTTTTAGCAACCCCCATCCTTGCACTTACCCTGGCTTTAACTCTCTGAGCCCCAATACCAATGCCCTACCCAGTAATTGACCTAAATTTAGGAGTATTATTTATTCTGGCCTTATCAAGCCTTGCAGTATATTCAATCCTTGGCTCAGGATGAGCATCAAATTCAAAATATGCATTAATTGGGGCCCTCCGAGCAGTTGCCCAAACTATTTCATATGAAGTAAGCCTAGGGTTAATTTTACTATCAGTGGTCATCTTTTCAGGAGGCTATACACTACAAACATTTAATACAACCCAAGAAAGCATTTGATTATTAGCTCCTGCATGGCCTCTAGCCGCAATATGATATATTTCTACCCTGGCCGAAACAAATCGAGCCCCCTTTGACTTAACTGAAGGCGAGTCGGAATTAGTTTCTGGCTTTAATGTCGAGTATGCAGGTGGACCATTTGCCCTGTTTTTTCTAGCAGAATATTCAAATATCTTATTAATGAATACCCTATCTGCCGTGCTATTTATGGGGGCTTCACACTTTCCACACATACCTGAATTAATAACAATTAGCTTAATAATCAAAGCCACATTACTATCAATTTTATTTCTCTGGGTGCGAGCCTCCTACCCACGATTTCGATATGACCAACTTATACACCTTGTATGAAAAAATTTCCTCCCCCTAACCCTAGCTCTTGTTCTATGACATGCCGCCCTCCCAATCGCGATAGCAGGCCTTCCCCCGCAACTATAGCCCCGGAACTGTGCCCGAATGCTCAGGGACCACTTTGATAGAGTGGCTTACAGGGGTTAAAATCCCCTCAGTTCTTAGAAAGAAGGGGGTTGAACCCATACCCAAGAGATCAAAACTCTTAGTGCTTCCTCTACACCACTTTCTAAGATGGGGTCAGCTAATTAAGCTTTCGGGCCCATACCCCGAATATGACGGTTAAAGTCCCTCCTCCATCAATGAACCCCTATGTATTAACAATTATACTATCTAGCCTAGGATTAGGGACCACCCTAACCTTCGCCAGCTCTCATTGACTGCTAGCCTGAATAGGCCTAGAGATTAATACACTAGCAATCGTACCCCTAATAGCCCAACATCACCACCCCCGAGCAGTGGAAGCTACCACGAAATATTTCCTAACCCAAGCCACCGCAGCCGCAATAATCTTGTTTGCAGGCACTACAAATGCCTGAATTACAGGCGAATGAGATATAAATAATATATCTAATTCAATTGCTAGCACAATAGTTATCACCGCCTTAGCACTTAAAATTGGTCTAGCACCAATACATTTTTGAATACCAGAAGTTCTTCAAGGATTAGATCTTTCAACAGGCTTAATTTTATCCACTTGACAAAAACTAGCACCTCTTACCCTTATTATCCAAACAGCCCAAGCCATCGACCCCGCCGTATTAACAGCATTAGGATTAATATCTGCTTTAGCTGGCGGCTGAGGAGGCCTTAACCAAACCCAACTACGAAAAATTTTAGCCTACTCTTCTATTGCCCACATAGGCTGAATAATTCTTATTCTTCAATATGCCCCCCAACTCACACTCCTTACACTAACAACCTATATTTTCATAACATCAGCAGCATTCCTTACATTAAAAATATCCTCTGCTACAAAAATTAGTACCCTCGCTATAACTTGATCAAATAGCCCAATTTTAACAGCAGTGACTGCCCTAGTTCTTTTATCACTAGGGGGGCTGCCTCCCTTAACAGGATTTATGCCAAAATGATTAATTTTACAAGAACTAACCAAACAAAATCTGCCCCTTACCGCTACAATTATAGCCTTAACTGCTCTGCTAAGTCTATTCTTCTACCTCCGACTCTGCTATGCAATAACACTCACTATATCTCCTGCTACAACTAACCACATCACCCCCTGACGAACCAAGACAACCCAAAATTCTCTACCATTATCTATCTCCACCACCATTGCATTAGGCCTTTTACCCATTACTCCAGCTATTCTAACGCTGGTTAATTAAGGGACTTAGGATAACATTTAGACCAAGAGCCTTCAAAGCTCTAAGCAGAAGTGAAAATCTTCTAGTCCCTGACTAAGATCTACAAGAGTCTATCTTGCATTTTTTGATTGCAAATCAAATATTTTAATTAAACTAAGACCTTACTAGATGGGAAGGCCTCGATCCTACAAAATCTTAGTTAACAGCTAAGCGCCCAAACCAGCGAGCATCCATCTACTTTTCCCGCCGTTAGCCTAGTAAGGCGGGAAAAGCCCCGGCAGGGAATTAGTCTGCGTCTCTGGATTTGCAATCCAATATGATACTTCACTACGGGACTTGGTGGGAAGAGGACTTAAACCTCTGTCTTCAGGGCTACAACCCGCCGCCTAAACGCTCGGCTATCCTACCTGTGGCAATTACACGCTGATTCTTTTCTACAAACCACAAAGACATTGGCACCCTATATCTTGTATTTGGTGCCTGAGCCGGAATAGTCGGAACCGCCTTAAGTCTCCTAATTCGAGCTGAGCTAAGCCAACCTGGATCACTACTAGGTGATGATCAAATTTATAATGTAATCGTTACTGCCCACGCCTTTGTTATAATTTTCTTTATAGTAATACCAATTCTTATTGGGGGGTTCGGAAACTGACTTGTGCCTCTAATAATTGGAGCTCCTGATATAGCATTCCCGCGAATAAATAATATAAGCTTCTGACTCCTTCCCCCATCATTTCTACTTTTATTAGCCTCTTCCGGAGTCGAGGCTGGAGCTGGGACAGGCTGAACAGTATATCCCCCGCTTGCAGGAAACTTAGCCCACGCCGGTGCATCTGTGGACCTAACAATTTTTTCTCTACATTTAGCAGGTGTATCATCAATTTTAGGGGCGATCAATTTTATTACTACTACCATTAATATAAAACCCCCAGCCATCTCTCAGTATCAAACCCCCTTATTTGTATGAGCAGTACTTGTAACAGCTGTACTTCTTCTTCTATCTCTGCCAGTTTTAGCTGCTGGAATTACAATACTTCTTACTGATCGCAATCTTAATACAACCTTCTTTGACCCAGCAGGGGGAGGAGACCCAATTTTATATCAACACTTATTCTGATTCTTCGGTCACCCAGAAGTATATATTCTTATTTTACCAGGATTTGGTATTATCTCTCATGTTGTAGCCTATTACGCCGGTAAAAAAGAACCCTTTGGCTATATGGGAATAGTTTGAGCTATAATGGCTATTGGTCTACTTGGCTTTATTGTATGAGCCCATCATATATTTACTGTTGGGATAGATGTAGATACCCGCGCCTACTTTACATCTGCAACAATAATTATTGCTATCCCAACAGGCGTAAAAGTATTTAGCTGACTCGCCACCCTCCACGGAGGCTCTATTAAATGAGAGACACCTATGCTATGGGCACTTGGATTTATTTTTCTATTTACAGTAGGGGGCTTAACAGGAATTGTTTTAGCCAACTCATCACTTGACATTGTTCTACACGACACATACTATGTAGTTGCACACTTCCACTATGTACTATCAATAGGTGCTGTATTTGCCATTATAGCAGCCTTTGTACATTGATTTCCCTTATTTTCAGGCTACACCTTAAATGATACTTGAACAAAAATTCATTTTGGAGTCATATTTATTGGAGTAAATCTTACATTTTTCCCACAACACTTCCTCGGCTTAGCAGGAATGCCACGGCGGTACTCGGATTATCCAGATGCTTATGCCCTATGAAATACAGTGTCATCTATTGGATCATTAATTTCTCTAGTAGCAGTAATTATATTCCTATTTATTTTATGAGAAGCCTTCGCCTCTAAGCGGGAAGTATCCTCAGTAGAACTAACTATAACAAATGTAGAATGGCTTCATGGCTGCCCCCCACCATATCACACGTTTGAAGAACCAGCATTCGTCCAAGTTCAATCAAATTAACGAGAAAGGAAGGAATTGAACCCCCATAAACTGGTTTCAAGCCAGCCACATAGCCACTCTGTCACTTTCTTCTAAGACATTAGTAAAATATATATTACATCACTTTGTCAAGGTGAAATTGCAGGTTAAATCCCTGCATGTCTTAAACATAAATTTAATGGCACATCCCACACAACTAGGATTTCAAGATGCGGCATCACCCGTTATAGAAGAACTTCTTCACTTCCATGATCACGCCCTAATAATTGTATTTTTAATTAGTACTCTAGTACTTTATATTATTATTGCAATAGTCTCAACCAAACTCACAAACAAGTATATTTTAGACTCCCAGGAAATTGAAATTGTATGAACCATCTTACCAGCTGTTATTCTAGTTTTAATTGCCTTACCGTCTCTTCGAATTTTATATCTTATAGATGAAATTAATGATCCTCACCTAACAATTAAAGCGATAGGACACCAATGATACTGAAGCTACGAATATACAGACTACGAAGACCTTGGCTTTGACTCCTATATAGTTCCAACTCAAGACCTTACAGCAGGCCAATTCCGACTTCTAGAAACAGATCATCGTATAGTAGTCCCAATAGAGTCCCCAATTCGTGTCCTAGTATCTGCCGAAGACGTACTGCACTCTTGGGCCGTACCTTCACTAGGCGTAAAAATAGACGCAGTACCTGGACGACTTAATCAAATCGCCTTCATTGCCTCTCGCCCAGGAGTATTATACGGACAGTGCTCTGAAATCTGTGGTGCTAATCATAGCTTTATACCTATTGTAGTTGAAGCCGTCCCACTAGAACACTTTGAAAGCTGATCCTCATTAATACTAGAAGACGCCTCACTAGGAAGCTAATTATTGGACAAAGCATTGGCCTTTTAAGCCAAAGTTTGGTGACTACCGACCACCTCTAGTGAAATGCCCCAACTAAACCCTAACCCCTGATTTGCTATTTTAGTATTCTCATGACTCATCTTTCTTACCATTATTCCAACCAAAATCTTAAGCCATACAACACCAAATGAGCCATCTCAAATAAGCGAAGAAAAACACAAAACTGAACCCTGAGATTGACCATGATAGTGAGCTTCTTTGACCAATTCGCAAGCCCCTCTTTTATTGGTATTCCCCTTATTGCCATTGCAATCGCACTACCATGAATCCTATTTCCTACACCCACATCTCGATGATTAAACAATCGACTTATTACTCTCCAAACATGATTTATTAATCGGTTTACCAATCAACTATTATTACCCTTAAATACAGGGGGACATAAATGAGCCCTCTTATTCGCCTCCCTAATAGTATTCCTTATTACCATCAACATATTAGGCCTTCTTCCATACACCTTTACACCTACAACACAACTATCATTAAACATAGGATTTGCAGTACCCCTATGACTCGCCACAGTAATTATTGGCATACGAAATCAACCAACAGTAGCTCTTGGCCACCTTCTACCGGAAGGAACCCCAATCCCCCTAATTCCCGTTCTAATTATTATCGAAACAATTAGCTTATTTATCCGACCATTAGCCCTAGGGGTACGACTAACGGCTAATTTAACAGCAGGTCACCTACTAATTCAACTTATCGCCACAGCCGTATTTGTTCTGTTACCCCTGATACCTACAGTGGCAATTTTAACCGCTACTGTTCTCTTCTTGCTAACGCTTCTAGAAATTGCAGTAGCAATAATTCAAGCTTACGTTTTTGTACTTCTCCTAAGCCTATATTTACAAGAGAACGTTTAATGGCACACCAAGCACATGCATATCACATAGTCGACCCAAGCCCATGGCCGCTAACCGGGGCCATTGGCGCTCTGCTAATAACATCTGGCCTAGCAATCTGATTTCACTTTCACTCTACAACACTAATAACTCTTGGCTTAATTCTTCTTCTTCTCACAATATTTCAATGATGGCGAGATATTATTCGAGAAGGAACCTTTCAAGGCCATCACACTCCCCCGGTCCAAAAAGGTTTACGTTATGGTATAATTTTATTTATTACCTCTGAAGTATTCTTTTTCCTTGGGTTCTTTTGAGCCTTCTACCATTCAAGCCTAGCACCAACACCAGAACTGGGAGGATGTTGACCCCCCACAGGAATCACTACCCTAGACCCATTTGAAGTGCCACTTCTAAATACAGCAGTCCTCCTAGCATCAGGAGTAACAGTTACGTGGGCTCACCACAGTATTATAGAAGGTGAACGAAAACAGGCCATCCAATCTCTCGCACTCACAATTTTATTGGGACTATATTTTACTGCTCTACAAGCCATAGAATACTATGAAGCACCTTTTACAATTGCGGATGGAGTATATGGCTCCACATTCTTTGTGGCGACCGGCTTCCACGGACTACATGTTATTATTGGCTCAACTTTCCTTGCCGTCTGCCTTCTTCGTCAAATTCAATACCACTTTACATCAGAACACCACTTTGGCTTTGAAGCCGCTGCCTGATACTGACACTTTGTTGATGTAGTATGACTTTTCCTTTACGTATCTATTTACTGATGAGGCTCATATCTTTCTAGTATCAAAGCTAGTACAAGTGACTTCCAATCATTTAGTCTTGGTTAAACCCCAGGGAAAGATAATGAACTTAATTACAACTATTCTCACTATCACAATAGCCCTATCCTCAATCCTAGCGCTTGTGTCATTTTGATTACCACAAATGAACCCGGACGCAGAAAAGCTCTCCCCTTACGAATGCGGATTTGATCCTCTAGGATCTGCCCGACTACCCTTCTCCCTGCGATTTTTTCTAGTCGCCATCTTATTTCTTCTATTTGATCTAGAAATTGCTCTTCTCCTCCCCTTGCCCTGAGGGGATCAACTTTGTAATCCCACAGGAACATTTTTTTGAGCAACTATAGTTCTAATTTTATTAACCCTAGGATTGATCTATGAATGAACCCAAGGAGGCCTAGAATGAGCAGAATAGGGAGTTAGTCCAAAACAAGACCTCTGATTTCGGCTCAGAAAATTGTGGTTTAAATCCACGACCCCCTTATGACACCAGTACACTTCAGCTTTAGCTCAGCATTTATTTTAGGACTCATAGGACTGGCATTTCACCGCACCCACCTACTCTCCGCACTTTTATGCTTAGAAGGAATAATATTATCTCTATTTATTGCGCTAGCCCTATGAGCCCTCCAATTTGAATCCACTAATTTTTCCACCGCCCCTATGCTCTTATTGGCCTTTTCTGCCTGTGAAGCAAGCACTGGCCTAGCACTTCTTGTAGCTACAGCACGAACCCACGGAACCGACCGTTTACAAAGCCTTAATCTTCTACAATGCTAAAAGTGTTACTTCCAACCATTATAATATTTCCAACAATTTGATTAATCTCCCCAAAATGGCTATGAACAACTACAATTACTCATAGCCTATCAATTGCACTAATTAGCCTTACATGACTAAAATGAACAGCAGAAACAGGATGATCTATATCCAACTCCTATTTAGCTACAGACCCCTTATCAACACCATTACTAGTATTAACCTGCTGGCTTCTACCTCTAATAATTTTAGCAAGTCAAAACCATATTAGCCCCGAACCCATTAGCCGGCAACGCTTATATATTACACTTCTCACCTTATTGCAAGCTTTCCTAATTATAGCGTTTGGCGCCACAGAAATCATTATGTTTTATATTATATTTGAAGCAACACTTATCCCAACCCTCATTATTATCACGCGATGAGGAAATCAAGCCGAACGTCTTAATGCGGGAACATATTTTCTATTTTATACCCTAGCTGGCTCCCTACCTCTTCTAGTTGCACTACTCCTGCTCCAACAATCAACAGGAACACTATCTATACTAGTAATTCAATACTCCCAGCCATTGCTAATAAACTCTTGAAGCCATAAGATCTGATGAGCAGGCTGCCTAATTGCATTTTTAGTAAAAATGCCACTCTATGGCGTTCACCTGTGACTCCCTAAAGCACATGTAGAGGCACCTGTTGCAGGCTCAATAGTTCTAGCAGCAGTACTACTCAAACTGGGGGGGTACGGCATAATACGAATAATAATTATGCTAGATCCACTCTCAAAAAAATTAATTTACCCCTTTATTATTCTAGCAATATGAGGAATTATTATAACAGGCTCAATCTGCTTACGACAAACAGATCTAAAGTCCTTAATTGCTTACTCATCTGTGAGCCACATGGGACTTGTAGCAGGGGGTATTCTTATCCAAACCCCCTGAGGATTTTCAGGAGCAATTATCTTAATGATCGCCCACGGATTAGTATCCTCAATACTATTTTGTTTAGCTAACACAGCCTATGAACGTACTCACAGCCGGACCATAATTCTTGCCCGAGGATTACAAATAATTTTTCCTTTAACAGCAATATGATGATTTATTGCCAACCTCGCCAACCTAGCACTACCCCCACTCCCGAACCTAATAGGAGAACTTATAATTATTACAACACTATTTAACTGATCCCCATGAACTATCGCACTAACGGGTGTAGGTACACTAATTACAGCAGGCTACTCTCTATATATATTTCTAATAACCCAACGAGGCCCAACACCAACCCATATTGTTAAACTTGCCCCCTTCCACACTCGCGAACACCTGCTTATAGCTCTACACTTAATTCCAGTAATCTTACTTATAACAAAACCAGAACTCATGTGAGGCTGATGCTACTAGTAAGTATAGTTTAACCAAAATATTAGATTGTGATTCTAAAGACAGGGGTTAAAACCCCCTTACTCACCAAGGAAGGACAGAAACCAATAAGTACTGCTAATCCTTATATACCGCGGTTAAAATCCGCGGCTTCCTTATGCTTTTAAAGGATAACAGCTCATCCATTGGTCTTAGGAACCAAAAACTCTTGGTGCAAGTCCAAGTGAAAGCTATGAATTCAACAACCCTTATTATATCCTCCTCACTCATCTTAATTTTTCTAACCCTTGGATTTCCCTTACTATCAACCCTTAACCCCAAACCGAAAAACCCCGAGTGAGCAGCCACACATGTAAAAACTGCTGTTAGCACCGCATTTTTCATTAGCCTCTTACCCCTTTTAATTTTCCTAGACCAGGGCATAGAAAGCATCACCACAAACTGACACTGAATAAATACACATATATTTGACACAAACATTAGCTTTAAATTTGACCACTATTCTCTAATTTTTACACCCATTGCCCTTTACGTCACCTGGTCAATTCTAGAATTTGCATTATGGTATATACACTCTGATCCTAACATAAATCGATTCTTTAAATATCTTCTCCTATTTTTAGTAGCTATAATTACTCTTGTTACAGCTAACAATATATTTCAACTTTTTATTGGGTGAGAGGGGGTAGGAATTATATCCTTCTTGCTAATTGGTTGATGATATGGCCGAGCAGATGCAAATACAGCCGCCCTTCAAGCTGTGATTTATAATCGGGTCGGAGATATTGGGTTAATCTTGAGTATAGCATGATTTGCAATAAACTTAAACTCCTGGGAAATTCAACAAATCTTCTTTCTATCAAAGAATTTTGACATGACGATCCCCTTAATAGGGCTTATTCTTGCAGCAACAGGGAAATCGGCCCAATTCGGCCTACACCCTTGACTTCCCTCTGCCATGGAGGGCCCTACACCAGTATCTGCCCTACTCCACTCCAGTACCATAGTTGTTGCAGGAATTTTTTTACTAATCCGCCTTCACCCCCTTATAGAAAATAATGAAACTGCATTAACAATTTGCCTGTGCCTAGGAGCCTTAACCACGCTATTCACAGCCACTTGTGCCCTCACCCAAAATGATATTAAAAAAATTGTAGCTTTTTCAACATCAAGTCAACTAGGATTAATAATAGTTACAATTGGACTTAATCAACCACAACTAGCATTCCTTCACATCTGCACTCACGCCTTTTTTAAAGCTATACTATTCCTATGCTCAGGATCCATCATCCACAGCCTAAACGATGAACAAGATATTCGAAAAATAGGTGGCCTTCACAACCTAATACCAGCTACTTCAACATACCTCACAATCGGAAGCCTAGCACTAACAGGAACACCATTCTTAGCTGGATTTTTCTCAAAAGATGCTATTATTGAGGCCCTAAACACCTCTCACCTTAACGCCTGAGCCCTAGCCCTCACACTAATTGCCACATCATTTACAGCCGTCTATAGCTTCCGGGTAATTTTCTTTGTTAATATAGGCTCTCCCCGATTCCTTCCCTTATCACCTATTAATGAAAATAACCCTTTAGTAATTAATCCTATTAAGCGGCTTGCTTGAGGAAGTATTATTGCCGGACTTATTATTACATGTAACTTTCTGCCCTTAAAAACGCCTATAATAACAATACACCCTCTACTAAAATTAGCAGCTATTTTAGTAACTGTAATTGGACTATTAACTGCAATAGAACTAGCTGCTATGACCAACAAACAAATTAAAATTATTCCTAAAATTTCATTACATAATTTTTCAAATATGCTAGGATATTTTCCAATAATTATCCACCGACTCCCACCAAAACTTAACCTAACCCTAGGACAATCTATTGCCACAAAATTAGACCAGACATGACTTGAGGTCTCTGGCCCAAAAGGGCTAGCCTTCACCCAAATAATATTATCAAAAATTACAAGTGATATTCAACGCGGTATAATTAAGACATATTTAACTATTTTTCTATTAACATTGACCCTTGCAATTCTTTTAACAACTATTTAAACTGCCCGAAGAGCCCCCCGACTTAAACCCCGAGTAAGTTCTAACACAACAAGTAAAGTTAAGAGCAGCACCCATGCACAAATCACTAATATTATCCCCCCAAAAGAATAAATAATAGCCACACCACCTACGTCTCCGCGCAGTATAGAAAACTCTTTTAATTCATCAATAATTACTCAATAACCCTCGTATCATCCCCCTCAAAACACCCCCGCCGCTAAAATAGTACCTAATACATAAACAAAGACATATCCGGCAACAGAACGATTCCCCCAAGCCTCAGGGAAAGGCTCAGCAGCTAACGCCGCTGAATAAGCAAAAACTACAAGTATACCCCCTAAATAAATTAAAAAAAGAACTAAAGATAAAAAAGACCCCCCGCACCCAACTAAAACCCCACACCCAACTCCTGCTGCTACTACCAAACCCAACGCAGCAAAATAAGGAGTGGGATTAGAGGCAACAGCAATTAAACCCACAATTAAAGCCACTAATAATATAAACATAAAATAGGTCATAATTCTTGCTCGGACTTTAACCGAGATCAATGACTTGAAGAACCACCGTTGTAATTCAACTACAAGAACAATAATGGCAAGCCTACGAAAAACCCACCCACTAATTAAAATCGCCAACGACGCACTAGTAGATCTACCCACACCCTCCAATATTTCTATATGATGAAATTTTGGATCTCTCCTAGGACTATGCTTAATTGCACAAATCCTAACAGGATTATTTTTAGCTATACACTACACCTCAGATATTTCAACCGCCTTTTCATCCGTCGCCCATATCTGCCGAGATGTAAACTACGGCTGATTTATCCGCAACATACACGCTAACGGAGCATCTTTCTTTTTTATTTGTATTTATATACACATTGCCCGAGGCCTCTACTACGGGTCCTACCTATATAAAGAAACCTGAAACATTGGAGTAGTTCTATTATTATTAGTTATAATAACAGCCTTTGTAGGCTATGTTCTTCCATGAGGACAAATATCTTTTTGAGGTGCCACAGTAATTACAAATTTATTATCCGCAGTGCCATATATAGGAAATACTCTAGTTCAATGAATTTGAGGCGGCTTTTCAGTAGATAATGCAACACTAACACGATTCTTCGCATTCCACTTCCTCCTCCCATTTATTATTGCTGCTGCTACCATTCTCCACTTACTCTTTCTACACGAAACAGGCTCAAACAACCCGGCCGGACTTAACTCCAACGCAGACAAAATTTCCTTTCACCCCTATTTCTCCTACAAAGACCTCCTTGGTTTCGTACTAATACTTTTTGCCCTTACATCACTAGCCCTATTTTCTCCCAATCTCCTGGGAGACCCAGATAACTTCACACCGGCCAATCCAATAGTTACTCCACCCCATATTAAGCCCGAATGATACTTTCTCTTTGCTTACGCAATTTTACGATCAATTCCAAACAAACTGGGAGGCGTACTCGCATTGTTATTTTCAATTTTAATCTTAATAATTGTTCCAATTTTACACACCTCAAAACAACGGGGACTAACATTCCGTCCATTAACTCAATTTTTATTCTGAACCCTCGTAGCAGATATATTAATTTTAACATGAATTGGAGGCATACCTGTAGAACATCCGTATGTAATTATTGGTCAAATCGCATCAGTTTTATACTTCGCACTCTTCCTTATTTTAATACCACTAGCAGGCTGATTAGAAAATAAAGCACTAAAATGAGCTTGCCCTAATAGCTTAGCCTAAAAGCATCGGTCTTGTAATCCGAAGATCGGGGGTTAAATTCCCCCTTAGCGCCCAGAAAAGAGAGATTTTAACTCCCACCCCTGGCTCCCAAAGCCAGAATTCTTAATTAAACTATCTTCTGATAGTATCATGTATGGTATAGTACATAATATTTATATATTACATAATGTAATAGTACTAATATATGTATTATCACCATTCAATTATATTAAGCCCAAAGCAAGTACAAACGTTTAAAATATTCTCAACATAAAATTTAATATCAAAATTAATTTAATTAAATGAATTATCTATGGAGTATCTAATCGAATAGTCGTACTCAAATTTTTACTCTGTCATCCCAGCTACGATTTACTTATAAATTTTTAATGTAGTAAGAGACCACCAACCATTCCACATTAAGGCACATTCTGCATGATAGAACCAGGGACACTTAACTAAGATAAGGTATTTTATGAACTATTCCTTGTATCTTGGTTTCTATCTCAGGTATTGAATATGTAGACCCCCTTCTCTTTACTCCAATGGCATATTGGTTACTTGTGTAATTACATACTCCTCATTACCCCACATGCCGGGCATTCTTTTATATGCATAGGGTTTTTTTTTCCGGTTACCTTTCACTTTGCATCTCACAGTGCAGGCACAAATGATAAAATAAGGTTGAACATTTTCCTTGCTTCAGTTAAAGTTAGTCAATTATTAAATGACATAACTTAAGAATAACATATTAATAATTCAAGTACATAACATACCTATTACTTCTTCAACTTACTCTTATATATCTGCCCCCCTTTTGGTTTTTGCGCGACAAACCCCCCTACCCCCCTACGCTCAGCAAATCCTGTTATCCTTGTCAAACCCCAAAACCAAGGAAGGTTCGAGAACGTGCAGACTAACAAGTTGTATCTATCGATTAGCCATCCGCATTATATATATATACATGCACATTGCATAAATTTATTATAAAAATCCGCCCAAATATTAGCCTACTAAAGCCAACTGTAATTTTTAAAAAATTTATCAATGCAAAAAATTCTAATATTTTAAAAC